AGACAGACGTCTGTTGGCATTCCAGCCTTCCTTCTCCTTTCAGGGCCTATCCAAAAGATCTTGGTCGTGAATATCTGAATAGGACGAACCCGCCTCCGTGGATATCTTTGCTTCGGAACAAAACAATTAGAATTAGGCTCGGTCAACTGGAATGTGTATTATCCATATGGGAGATCTTCCAATTGAGAAGATCCATCGACCTGAGACGAAGAGAAAGGTCTATCTATTTTCTTTAGTTCTTCAATGAAACCAATAACGAATCATTGGTTTCATTGAAGAACTTTTTTGATGTAGCGAGTAATAGGCTCTTTCGCCGTTCAATAATTCTTGTTTAGGCAGTTCATATCATCCACACATAGTGATCTAAGATTTCAATTCTTCCATCTTTCAGCAGTAGCATATTGTTCCATGGAGCTAAGGCCAAAAAGATGGAAGAAACAAGTGTTTCCGCGACTCTACCATCCGGCCAATTCTGTTCCACTGAATCCCCCTTTCATGGGGCATGGGCACATATCTTTATGGCTAAGGAATGGGGAATCTTTCTCCTGTTACATGAATCAAATGTTTCATTTCATCCGGGAAAAGCCATCTCTTTCTCAACAATGTCTTTGTCATTTGATCCAATAGCGTTCCGTTAGATAGGAACAGATTTGATAAATACTGATAACTCTCGGATAGAGTATTAGAACGGAAAGATCCATTAGATAATGAACTATTGGTTCTAAACCATCTCTGGCGATGAATCAACAATTCGAAGTGCTTTTCTTGCGTATTCTTGATGAACCAACGTTTATATATATTATATATAGATGTAGAAGAATTTGTTTGGGAAGCAATAAGCCCCTTTGACATCTCTTCATCTGCAAAGAATTCTCGACGTGAAAACAAGGGCTGATCTTTGAATAGGGAAAAGAATGGATCCGCAGGGTCCCAAATGAATTGGCTTATTCGAAAAAAGCCTTGTTCTTTGGAAGATCTATCTCGTGTCTGGTACTGCATGGTTCCACTCTGCAAGAACTCCGAATCATTCTCTTGAAGTTCATCCTCTTTATGAGAAATGATCCGTTTGCCCCGAAATGACCCAGTCCAATAGGGAAATCCCAATTCAGTGGGCCTTTCGATACAATCAAATAGATTGCCACAAGGGCGCCATATTCTAGGAGCCCAAACTATGTGATTGAAGAAATCCTCCTCTATCTGTTGCGGATCGAGGGCCCCTTCTTCAAACCCCGATTCGTATTTTTCATATAGAAATCTCTGATCAACGATAGAACAAGATCCCTTTTGCATCATATCTAACTGATTCCTTGGTTCGGACCGAAGAAGTAATGTCACTCGATTCTTATCAAACTGACTGCAATCTTTTTCTGTCCGTGAGGATCCCGCCAGAGCCAGAGCGCCTTCTACTTCTAATACTTCTAATAGTAATAATAGTAATAGGCCATGAACTAGATCAGAATCATTCTCAACGAATCCATAAGAAGCGATCCAATTCTTTTCATTGGGTCTGGATGAAGACCAAAGATCTTGAGCGACCGATCCGGCAGAACAACTCAAAAGATAAAGAAGTATCGTGAATTTCTTCATGCTCGTTCCAAGTTCGAAGTACCATTTGTACAAATAAGAATCCCCTCCCATACTTGATTTCTTCTTCATATAGATAGATATAGGATCTATGGGGCAATTACTTAGAAGTACATTTTGTGCAACAGCCCTTCCTATCTGATAGAAAAGGATCCCATGATCCTGAACCGATCTTATATGGGATCGAAAATCCCAAGTTTTTCTATGAAGAGCTGATCTAATTGTATTAGTTTCTATAATGGATTTCTTCTGTGTAATACTAATTGATAGGGCCTCGTTGATAAGTGCTACAAGATCTCGCGCATTGGAACCCATGGTTATGGACCCGAATCCGTTAGTATGGAACATCCTCTTTTCCAAGTGAAATCCCCTAGTATATGAAAGAATGAAAAAGTGCTTTCGTTGTTGTGGAAGAAGAAGCCTTCGTATCTTAATACATGTATTGAATTTATTCGGAGCTATTAGAGCGGGATCCACTTTTTGGGGAATATGAGTCGAAGCAATAAAAAGAATCTTTCCAGTGGAACATCTTTCACAATCCCTGGAGAGATAGTTCTCTAATAGACCGAGGGATAAGTAATTCGACTCATTCACATGCAGATCATGAATGTTTGGAATCCATATTATGCAAGGAGACATTGCTTTTGCTAATTCGAATTGAAGGGTGATATCAATATCAAATTGGTCTCTTTTTGGCGTCATATACGTCATATACATAGTTAGCAGCTTCGTATCAATATCAAGGTCATCCTCACTATAATCAATATCATCAATAGGATAACTTTTAGGCTTGTCATCCAGGAACTTGTTCGGAAATACCGTAATGAAAGGAACATAGGAGTTTGTCGCTAGGTATTTGACCAAACAGGATCGTCCAGTTCCTATAGAACCTATCACTAAAATACCTCTAGAAGGG